GCCAGTGGCCCCTCTCGCTTTGCTCGAGCGATTCCATACCTCTCCTATAAGAGAAGGAGGTTTCTTCACCCCTACGGAAGTGGGCCCTTCTTCAAGAGTGCCCTATTCCCTTTCCTGACCAAAGTCACTATAGAAAAGAACTATTCATCATAGATCGGAGAGCTCATTTGATATATCACGAATGCAGTGATCAAGCATCAGGCGGAATGTATTGCTACCCCTTCCTCCCTCCACCATTCTATAAGCAAATGCTTGCGGGTAGGATTTCTCTCCAGAACCATCTTTTTATGCAATTCGAGGAGAAGCGAGGGCTGCCTATCCTCTAGTTCACCTGGCTTACAACGGTCTGTTTGCTAGGTTTTAGACGAGGGCTAAGGGCGAGTCATCCCTCTTAGCAGCTCTTTCCTAATTAATCAGCTTTTGTGCTCTCCGCGGAAAGACTTTGAAGAATTCCACCAACTACTGATCTCATGAAAGGGAATACAGTTAAACAAGACTTTCTTTCTCTTGCACCACGCCGGTGACTGAAGCTTTCACATGAGCTTTACTTTCCTATCTAAGTAGACCTAAAATTCTACTTTTTGGAAGGGACATTAAAAAGGTAGCTTTCTCCCTGGAACCTTGGTCGATCAGTCGTTCAATCCTTTCCTCTTGATCAAATGCATTTCGAAAGATTCTCACAACACAATGGACTCCCGCACTGAGACGGACCCAGACCCCCTACCAAAAGGGCTATGTACTGTTCTTTATATCTTTATATCAAACGATAGCTTTCTCAAGTGCCCGACCCCAATCTGGATGATCTTCCCTTGATCAATGAGTGAGAAAGCAAGAGCCAGTCAGAGAGTCACCATAGCCAAGTGATGTTTTCAGGTGGTTCAATCTAGAAGTAGGACGAAAAGAAGAGCTGTCGTAGAGTAGTCTTAGTCCTGTCTACCTTGAGATTGCCCCTTGAAGGCCCGGTGGGGAATACCCAACCCTAGAAGGCGCTCCGGCACGCATCTCTTTCTTCCCACGCATCATATGAGTAAGCCATATCTAAGGAGCTCTAAAGTAAACCCAAGCTAAGTAAACTTAGCTTAGCTCGAATTGGATTTCTTACTCCAGAAAAGACAGACTAATATTAAATAATGCGCACACGTGAAAAAGGCTTACCCCGCAGGCTGACTCTTCCAATCCAACTCTATCGAAGGAGAAAAAAAGCTGGGACTACGACTTGCTTAGTGCAGGGCTGCTTGTCGTGATTGGTTGGACACTCTCTTCGTCTAAGGTCTTAGCTTGGTCACTCTATTAAGCTTTCCCAGCAAGTCTATTGAATGGGGTACGAAAGATTGCTATTCAAAGCATCGTTAAGAGTTCTGTTTTCTAGGGAGTAGTCAAGATAAGATGACTCTTCTCTTTCCTTCTATGGAGCCGGATGTGAGCTTCTCGCCTACTGATCTTACTCAAAAAGAGTCAATGGGAGCGGACACATCAATAGCAGCAGACGCAGAGGCAAGATCTCTATATGTTGATAGATACCCGAGAGACTGAGTCCTTTCCTTAAGGCATGCCCCTACTCAACTTCCTATTGCAAATGCCAAAGCAACAAGAGCGGCAACTCCAAGTTCTTTCATACCCTCAGCTCAGGGAAAAGAGCTAACTGCTGCGGGAGAGGCGACTTCTCTTTCACTTCATTCACGGGAGACCTACCAAATCTGCGCATTTCTATAAGTCATGGTCACATGTCTTGTGAACATTCAACCATCAAGAGTGAAGGTCAAAGGAATGCTTTTCTCACCGGAATTTATTCTTTTCTTTTTTCTGTGGAACCCGAGCTAATTCTTTTAGATCTTTTCCCTTCCTAGCCCAAGGCGATAGAGACTCTACTTAGTGAGTTTCCTTCAGTCGGGGTTCTAAAGACTTTTTTCCTATTTCACTGCAAGGGTATGAAAGCAATGTCCGCTAAAATAAGTCTTTCTCCTATATAGAAGACTGCCTTCCCAAACTCAACTTAATCAATAGCACCAACAGCTGAAATAGCATCGGTTTTCCCATTTCTCTTTAGGGGATTGGATTACTCTCTATTCCTTATACTAGGTATGTCACTTCCTTTATCAAATATTAATGCCTCTAGAAATTTCTTTTTAATGTCCATCTGAGACTGGGAAGCCTAATCCGCTCTTTGAAGGACAAAGATGCCACTGCTCTTAGCAAGAATGGCATTGATGCGGATTCACAGTGTTGAGAATGGCCAATAGGCATCTCTTTAGTAGTGAGTTTGAGAGTGGTAGGGCTCACCTGTCCATGATAATGGAAATTCTTCCCCATAGGAGAAAATTCGTCTAACGTCGTTGAGGGATCTTGATTCAATCTCCAAGCGGGACTCCTTAGTAGTTCTGGGGGCATCTTCCGCGGTGAAGAAAGAAGCAATACGGAGAAGAATAAATTCTTTATTGATAGGAAAGCTGAAGCGAAGAAGCAATCCGTGGAATATTCATATCCGGAAATGAGCCCGTAGGGAAGTAGTTTCATAGGAGATGCTCAAGTAGGGGCTTCCACGCCCTTGAATGAAAATAAGGTCAGAGTCGTTGACCATAAATCCGGTCTTCGAGAAGGAGCTGCTAAGGTACAGACTAATTCGATCTTTTGGTGGTATCATATATAAGATCACGGCTGCGAATGCCTGTCCCTCTCCTCTCCGCCTTTCCAGGCCTAGATATTCGAAGTTTATCAAAGGCCGGCTTGAGAAGGATGGATTCAACTTGCTCACTAGCCCCGGAGACAGAGGCTCGCAGGAATGCTTTTCTACTCTTCACACCGGAATTGATTGTGAATCGGCTTCTGGCTAAGAAAGAAGAGTCCCGTTCAACCGATTGAAGAAAGCCTGGTTCGATATTTCACTTTTAACAACCTATCTCACCTATCCCTTGACTAGAGCTCCTCTCTGAATCTTGACTTTACTAATTCCGTTACGGGTCAGTCTAGCGAGAACTTATTTTTCCCTACTTAAGTAGATAACTCAACTAGAAGCTTTGTTGCACCAAAATTCCTCCACTTGTCAAAGTTAGTAGCCATTCCTAGCGCTAACGACTATAGAACAGAGCGGTACACTCGCTTGGAGATTGAATCAACATCAATAGTCCCGTCCTCCCTTTGATAAGAGTAAGCTGAGCTTCCTTCAGTTTGCTACTCGTACTAGAATTCTATTCTTGACTGGATCGTGAGCATATATGAAATCAATCGAAAGCATTGTGGTTGGAATGACTTTGTCTCACTGGCAGGCATTTTCTACCTGAGGTTCACTGGCTCAAGGGCAGGACAGCTACTTACTAGCTTGAGGAACCGAGCTAACAAAACGCCTAGAAAAGGTAGTTTACTTGCTTACTCTAAAGAGTAAGGTATGAAGTGCTCGACTGGTAAGGAGAGGGATGTAGCGTAGATACATTAGAGCTCTTCTTCTTTCTTCTATAGTTTCAAGTCTTGGCTAGTCTATATTATACCTCTAGGTATGTTATTAGCTTTTCATACTCCCATTGTTATATATGCTATAAGGTGCGTAGTTACTCTAAGCTATGCTTAGAGGGGATTAAGCATGTGAGCGAATAGGGCTTTCTCTTAAAGCCTTTATCGAGCTTTCCAGGCTCTCGTGGTGTAAGGTATAACCTGGGCCAATCACATGACGAGGCCATCACACATAAGACTTTGGGTCTTACGGATCACCAACGAGTGCTGAGCTCGTTTAGGTTGCTCTGTAGAAGGCTAGGGATATAGCTGAAGGCCGGCTAGTTTACCGCTAACCCTAACTGGGAAAGCTTAGGCTTAGGCGCTTTCATAGCATAGAAAGAATTAGGAGAGCACACTAAGAGACTTGCCCGGGGATAAAGCATAGTACTCCCTTTTTGTTCGCTTTCAACGGATTGACCGAGATGTGATGCTCGACTGCTAATGCTATGCCTCAAAGTCAGCCCCCACCGGGGCAGGATAGTAGTCACTAGAGCGAAGTGACAGGATGATATGGGCTGTCCTGTAAGGGGCAGGAAAGACTGAGAGTTCCCCCCCTATCCTGGATGTATCAAACCAGTAGATCTTAAGCTAGCTAGGATTCTTATTCTCGAATGGGGAGAGCTACTCCCAGAAGACTAAGACTGCTATTATCAAGATAAAGCGTAGATACATTAGAGCTCGCTCTTCTCATAGACCATATCAGGGTCCTATATTTCCAGCTAAAGGAAATAGAGAGTCTAAGCCCTTGTCCCTTTCTCTCCCTGCTTGCCTAACCTAAAAAGCCTAAAAAGGCAGGACTAGTCCGAAAGCCAGAAGCCGAAGGAAAATGAGACTAGCTAAGACTAGGGAAAGAGCGGCTAGCTAACTAGCTGATAGAGATGGCAGAGCTCCTTTTTCACTAAGAGCTGCAAAGGCGAATACCACTACCTTAGCTCCCTCCTTTGCTGATCTATTTTCTATTCAACACTCTGTTCTTTATTGCAGTTGCCTCAGCGCTTGGATTTCTTCTTCCATGGCCTGTCGCCAATGAGGATCAAAAACTGCTTCTTTTGAACTCAGAGGTTCACGAAGAGAGTGAACAGAGACAAGAAAGGACTGATATGATGAAGAAAAACAAACATATAGTATTTCTCCAAGAAGTGGAAATTGCCTAGCTAGTGCTTCTGGGAAGGTTGGATCTGACCGGCTTGGCTCTTTGGAGACAAGCCGATGAAGATCACAGGGTGGAGGCCGGGTTTCAATTCCCACAAAGAACTTAGTTCGAAGGCGATCGTTTGGGTACAACTCCAAGGTCTATCGTTAGACTACTGGCGCGAAGACATAAATTTGATTTTTACAAAACTGGCGTAACCTATTATGGCGGAAGCCCCAACGAGATCAGCCTCTTACCTGCAGTGCTGTATGCAAGGCTTTCAATCGAGATCGATCTGGAAAAGGATAGAGTGAATAAAGTGCTGGTGAATGGGTCTTTCATGGCATGGTCGTATACGAGCCGAAATTTCTCAGTTCATGCA